ATCGGTCCAAAACCTTTCCAATTGATCTTTACGGTGCTTCCTCTATCAATTCAATCTTTTTTTATCCATAGAAATAAAGTATTTAGGCATATCTAGTCTTCACTTCATATTTCGATCCATGAAGTTTATTTATTTGCTACAGCTGATAAAAAATCGTTTTGGACGATGCTTATGTAGAAAGCCTTTTTTTTTGTTCTAGTATTTTATTGACTAGCTGTTCGTTCTTTTTTTCTATAGTGGAGATAGTCGCACGTAATGACAGATCACAGCCATATTATTAAAAGCTTGTGGTAAAAAGGGGTTTCGTTCTAATGCCCGAAAATAATATTCTAACGCTTTGGTATGTTCCCCATTACTTGTGTGGATAAGGCCTATATTATAGAGTATATAACTTCGATCATAGGGGTCAATTTCTAGTCGCATAGCTTCATAATAATTCTGTAATGCTTCCGCATAATTTCCTTCAGATTGAGCCGACATCCGTTACGGTCGTCATTCGCTTTAACGAATTCTCCGTTTCAGAACCGTATGTGAGATTTTCATCTCATACGGCTCCTCCTTTAGGTGCATAATGAAAATAATAAATATATGGAAAAATTTGATGTCATTATGAACTAAGCGGGGCTAATGTTTTTACAAGAAATCCCTAGCCAACCTTCTTGTAAAAGATCTTTTCTTAACTATCAAGTGAATTCATACTAGATAAAAATAAAAAAGGAAACTCTAAAAATTTCTTTGTTCTCAACGCCCCTAAATTTCCAGGAATTAGTCACTTCAACAGTCTTCAATGGTTATACGGGTATCCAAAGTACGGACGAGATGGATGTTTATTGTTCCAACCATTTTAATTAGTCCCAATCCCAAAGAAGAAGAAGAAAGAAAAGGAATCGTTTTGAAGAAAGTGTTCGTGTTGTTGATTTCTCGGCGTAGTGCTTCTTCCCCTGTGCCTCCTATTCGTATATTGTATTAGTCTAGTAGGATTGATCGGTAATACGGGAACCATAGGTAAAAACCTTTTGCTCAATACTAGAATTCACAATTGAAGCATCTAAGGCTGCATTAATCGTGGATACATGACAGAAGGGATTGCTTTTTTATATTATAAACTTCACCTTCAAAAGCGTAGATTTTTTTCAATACTCGTTTTTTCCTATTCCAAATCGGTGAGAAATAAAAAAAAAAAAAATGATAATGATCATCAAATCGCACCATCTCTGTAATAAGTAAATGCCTCTTTTTCTCCGGAAGTTGTCGGAATGACTCGTAATAAGATATCGGCTACAATTGTAAAGGTTTTATCAATAAAATTTCCATTTATACGCGATCTTGGCATAGGTAGTAATCCATTCTATAACTCTTTTTATTTCCTTTACCTTTTCTTTTGTGAGAAAATTTTCTCACAAACAAAGGAATTTTATAGTACGAACTAACATAAAAGCGGACTCGTTTTTTATAAAAAAATATTCTATCTACTTCCAATTTTTCCGGTCAAAAAAGGTATCTATTAACCATAATCTAAAAAACGATGAATAACTCGCTATTCACCCAGGTACTCAGTCATAATCCTGATGTCGGAGAGATGGCCGAGTGGTTGAAGGCGTAACATTGGAACTGTTATGTAGACTTTTGTTTACCGAGGGTTCGAATCCCTCTCTTTCCGTACTTTCAACTAAATAACCGATTTTACGTGATTGACCACAATGTATCAAATCAAATCAAATAAAAAAGAATAGATATAAAATCTAAATTTCTTTGATATGGAAAATGCTGGGAAGAGCAAACAAGGGATCTAAACCTCCCTCCCAATCTATGATACATGAATAGGAAAAAGATTCCCCGACAAAATCCCTTACCTTGTGCCTTTTTATTTTTAATCAAAAAAGAGGGCAAAGGGGAGTTGTCCGAACTCTTGTTTTTAGTGATTTTTTTTACTTCACTTAGGTTTTTTAAGTCTGGCGAGAGTAATATTCTACGACAAGCAATTCATTTATTTTTAAACCGACGCATTTCCTATCTATTATTTGATTGACTAACCCTTCATATTGGAATGTGTGAAGAGTCAGATGGTTTGGCAATTCCTCGGGGGCAGATGACTCAAGAAGATTTTGAACCAAAGTTCTAGAGTTTTGTTCATCCTTCACTGTAATAATATCTCGGGGTTTGCAGCGATAACTTGGTATATCAACTATACGACCATTAACTAAAATATGTCCATGATTAACTAATTGGCGCGCTTGAGGAATAGTCAAAGCCATACCCAACCGAAAAAGGATGTTATCCAAACGCATTTCAAGTAATTGTAATAAAACTTGACCCGTTGACCCCTTGGCTTTTCCGGCGATACGAACATATTTAAGTAATTGGCGTTCTGTAAGACCATAATGAAAACGCAATTTTTGTTTTTCTTCTAAACGAATACGATATTGAGATTTTTTTCCGGAGCGTGATTGGTTTCTAAGATCGCTTCCTGCCCTGGGCCTTTTACTAGTTAGTCCCGGTAAAGCCCCCAGACGGCGTATTTTTTTAAAACGAGGCCCTCGGTAACGTGACATAAAGACTCCTTTTTTTATTGAAATTGTACAAAACTAAACAAAATTAAAACTGAACTAAATGATAATGATAAATGACGTAAAATCCACTCCAATAAACTATTGGAATACAAAGAGTCAGAAGATATATTCTCTCAATATACAGATTTTTTTTATTGTATATACAATATATATAAATCAATAAATCACAAAAATTTTCCTTTATTTTCTTGATTTATTTTGCAAAGATCTAACCCCTTTACCCAATATATATTCCTATATGGAAGTTTATATGACATAATATAAATGGCGTGGTAACTCTTGGAAAAAGGTCTTTTCAATCTTCTTTTATTTTGAAAGTACATTAAAAATCATGTAAAAAAACGAAAAACTACGGAAAAGCCGGCTATCGGAATCGAACCGATGACCATCGCATTACAAATGCGATGCTCTAACCTCTGAGCTAAGCGGGCTCAAATAAAATAGTGTATACAAATTCACTAAACTACTAGATCGTATTAATTAACCATTCTATTCATATTTTTCCTTATCTATTTAATATTCATCATATTTTCGATATTCTAGAACAGAATATAGCTCAAATAAATAGTGACTATCATTAAATAAATAAAACAAAACCTTAATGAATTAATAGAATATAGCAATATATCGACTTTCTAATTTTGATTTCATGAGTTTCTAAATAAGCAAATTTGAATTAGACCGGAAAGCTTTTTTTTTTAAGTTAAATGATATCTGATTTGAAATTCTTGTTTTTTTGTTCTAACCCCATGCTATTATTATATTATTATTTTATACTTTTTATCTTTTTATTTTCTTTATTATTTTATAGAATTATTAGAATGAATATTCGAAATGAATATTCGAATATAATTTTTTAGAATTATTCTAATTTCAAATCTACTAAGTAGACTTATAATCTTTTTCCATTGCACATTGTAGAATTCTAAGTTTCAATAATGATCATAAATTTCTTTTCATGGAAGTAAAAAAAAAACGAATCGACCGTTCGACTATTTATTAAAAATTAAGACAACGATGAGAAAAGGAAGAACATATATATGTTCTCTAATATATAACCATATTGAATTGAAAATACAAAAATGATAGAATCTTTGTTGATTAGACTAAATCAATATGGATGGGGCTAAAAAAAATGCAAGAAGATACCAAAGAAATAAAATAAGTATCTATATGTAATGAATTCCAAGGTTTCGGCATAAGAAAAAGTGGAAAGACATCATAATGAGATCCTAATCTCAAAGCAAAAAGGGGGATATGGCGGAATTGGTAGACGCTACGGACTTAATTGGATTGAGCCTTGGTATGGAAACCTACTAAGTGATAACTTTCAAATTCAGAGAAACCCTGGAATTAACAATGGGCAATCCTGAGCCAAATCCTGGGTTACGCGAACAAACCAGAGTTTAGAAAGCGGGATAGGTGCAGAGACTCAATGGAAGCTGTTCTAACAAATGGAGTTCACTACCTTATGTTGATCAAATGATTCACTTCATAGTCTGATAGATCCTTGGTGGAACTTAATAATCGGACGAGAATAAAGATAGAGTCCCATTCTACATGTCAATACTGACAACAATGAAATTTATAGTAAGATGAAAATCCGTTGACTTTTAAAATCGTGAGGGTTCAAGTCCCTCTATCCCCAACCCTACTCCCTAAAAAAGTCTGTTTGACACCTTACCCTTTTTTTAGTTATTCAAGAATTCATTATCTTTTTTCATTCATACGACACTTTTACAAACTATAATTTCTTTTCTTATTATATACAAGTCTTGTGGGATATATCATACACATACAAATGAGAAAGAAATATCGATTTGAATTATTTAGAATCTATATCATTTTTCATTCTAAAACTTAGAAAGTCTTCTTTTCAAAGATCCAAGAAATTCCCGGTCCAAAACTTTTTTCATTTACTACTTTTGCGTTTCTTTTAATTGACATAGACCTAAGTCATCTAGTAAAATGAGAATGATACTTCGGTAATGGCCGGGATAGCTCAGTTGGTAGAGCAGAGGACTGAAAATCCTCGTGTCACCAGTTCAAATCTGGTTCTTGGCATAGGATTGATTAATTTTGATAAGTTTCTAGTCTTCAAATTAAACGTATCTTTAGTAAAAAAAGTGCAATCATCCTTTATCCCCCTCTCTTTTTTTGTTCATGTTGTGGATCCATCCGTTCAAAAAGAATGTATAAGACTTTATACATAATACATATTCGAAAGGAAAGTTCTGTTTGAAAGAATAAAACAAAAAAAGTAAAAAAAAAAGATCTATATCTAGAGTATCTATCGTTGAAGGGCAGAAATACCCCCAAGAGTAATTAGATACAATAGAAATCGAATTTTACCCTCCCCCCATTTATTGTATTGCTTTCCGATCTTATTTATTCATTCCTAGTTATGTGACTACAGTTGACTCAGTTATGTGCGCGATACAAAGTTCATAATGCAGAACTCTTTTTTTTTTAGTTCATCCTATTGGCTCGGCTTTTAGGAAAAAAGTCTCTTTCAAATTGGTGATTAAGCTATCTATAATAATATGAATGAGACCTTAATTCTTCGGTTTGTTTGATCTAAAAAAGAATCGAATTCAAAATAATATTCCGTGAAGGTCCGTAGTTGTAGAAACTAAGACTCATTTTTTATCATTCAATAAGCATCTTGTATTTCATAAAAATTGGGGGCAATATAATCCTTACGTAAAGGCCACCCTATCCAACTTTCGGGCATTAAGATCCGTTTCAGCCGCGGATGGCTATCATAAGTGATTCCTAACATATCATAAGATTCCCGTTCTTGAAAATCCGTACTTTTCCAAACCCAGAAAACAGATGGAATTCTGGGATTACTCCTGTGAGTAAATACTTTTATGCAGACTTCTTCCGCTTGATTGACACCATATTCTATTCTCGTAAGATGATACACACTGGCTAAGAGGCCACCTGGTGCCACATCATAGGCACATTGGGAACGTAAATAATTGTAACCATATACATATAAAATTACAGCAATAGAATGCCAATCTTCGGGCTTTATTTGTAAAGTCTCTATTCCTTGGTAATCGAAGCCCAACGATCTATGAACCAGCCCGCGTTTGGCTAGCCAAACGGACAAAGTGCCCTGCATCTTTTTTATTTCCCCCACACCTTTTTTATATAAATTGAAGTATTTCACATTTACCATGAGTTCTAATTTATGAAGATTTTTTTCTTATTCTTTCAAATCCTCCCTAATTCACTAATTCGTGGGAAGATATTGGGCTTTTGTATTTAAAAAATGTTTCAGTAGAGATCTCTGAAGTAGATGATGGTGGATAGAGTAATTCTTGATCATAATTTCTAGTATGCGTACTGCGTACAACAAAAAACTTGTGATTGGTAGTAAAACACCGATTACCCCGTTGAGGTCTAATTCGATCCTTATAGATTTCTCTAGCTATTTTCTTACGAAGCTTTGTGATAGCGTCTATAACAGCCTCTGGTTTAGGTGGACAACCCGGCAAATAGACATCTACAGGAATTAGCTTATCAACCCCTCGAACAGTACTATAAGAATCGGTACTGAACATCCCTCCTGTAATTGTACACGCTCCCATAGCAATAACATACTTTGGTTCAGGCATTTGTTCATATAATCTCACTAAAGAAGGGGCCATTTTCATTGTTACTGTACCTGCTGTTAAAATAAGGTCCGCCTGTCTAGGACTTGATCTTGGTACTAGCCCATAACGATCAAAGTCAAATCGGGAGCCTATTAATGAGGCAAATTCAATGAAACAACAACTGGTACCATAAAGAAGCGGCCATAGGCTGGAAAGTCTTGACCAATTTGAAAGATCATTTAACGTAGTTGAAATAACTGAATTTTTTGTTGTTCGATCAAGTACGGGAAACTTAATGGAATTCATAATTGTTTCAATGGTTTTTTTTTTTTACTTTTTTTTTATTGTTATTGTACAAGTATTCAGGAAACGAACTAAGACCATTCCAATGCTCCTTTTCGCCATGCATAAACTAAACCAAGAATTAGGATAAGCACGAAAATGAAAGCTTCTATAAAAGCGGATACCCCCAGTATATCGAAACTCATTGCCCACGGATACAGAAAAACTGTTTCAACATCAAAAACAACAAAAACTAGAGCAAACATATAATAACGAATTCTAAATTGTAACCAAGCATCCCCGATCGGTTCTATACCTGATTCATAACTAGAAAGTTTCTCCGGCCCTTTCTTAATTGGAGATAAAACCCCGGAAATTAGAAATGCCAAAACAGGAATAGCACTTGATATTATTAAAAATGCCCAGAAAATATCATATTCGTAAAGCAGAAACATAGACGAACTCCTATGAATTATGAATGTGTAAAAAATACCCGCTTAGTCAATTCCAATCGGAGTGGATTGGGCAAGGGATATAGAACTCTTGCGTCAAAACAAAAATTCAGGTCAATCGAATCATTTATTTTCGTTTGGTTGCTGTGGTAGACGTCTCCTTTTAAGATTTATTGATTGTAATCTGATTTTCAGTACACTTATTACTTAATATGTCCATGTTTCTATTACTAATAGTTTCTCATATTAATAATATAATATTAATATGATTAATAACTAGTAATTTTTTTACTTCTGTTTCTTAAATTTGGTTTATGTTTTATTTAGAAATAAACCAAATTTAGAAAACTATCTTCGTTTTTAAAACTAAGACGTATCAAAAAATCCAGTAAGACTTTACCATACCCATCTTAATTTAGTATTAGATAGATTTCATTTGGGTTGAATTTAATTAGATTTCTGTTTTTATCTTTAAACAGGGCCGTGTCAGAAAAAAAGTAACCAAGATTGAGTGGGGATACAAAAAAAGAAAGTCTTATGAACTTTTTGATTGTAGCCCGCGAACGAGGAAAATTTATATAAAAAAATCCA